AATATATATGAAAAATACAAAATAGAACTTCTAAAGCAAAAGAAAATAGAAATTACTAGTCTTAGAATATAGTTGAACCAAAACACCTATTTTTTTGAGTGATCATGTGATAACTTTTTGTTCTCATTCATTCAAGATATTTAAGATATTATATGAGTGAACTCATTACGGAATCTAATTAGTTAAAATGAAAGTAAAAGTTTTATAAGATTAATGTTCGCTCTAAAATATATAGATTCGATCCAATAAAACAAATGATAAAAATAGGAATAATTTTCTAATTTGATTCCATAATGATTGGAAAAGAGTTAGTTTTATTTTAAAACGAAATTACACTACCCAGTTCTTATTATTCGTTTATAAGTTGAATTGAAAAATGATCCAAGAATGCATTTGCTGATTGCAAACGCGGTATGGGTAGATGTTACAGATGATGAATCAATTTTTTTATATAGTTGTGACTTTATCCTTGTTAGTGCTGTCTATAATGATAGATGACTCAAAAACTTTCAATTGGTTTTTTTCTCCTATTTTGCAAAAAAGGAAACTCAGGTAAGTGCTTTTTTATAAACATATGTATAAAAAGACCATATTTCATTTAGCTCCTTGATGCCTACCATAACTAGTTATTTCGGTTTTCTACTAACGGCTTTAACTATAACCTCAGCTCTATTTATTGGTCTGAGCAAGATACGACTTATTTGAAATTAATTGCACAAAATCTTTCTGCGAACTTCTGTGTATTTTTACCCCGTTAATTGCCAATTCTTGGTCATTGAGATTCATGGTAATTCGGATTAATATTTAGGTATAGATATTACCTCTTTTTTCTCCTTTCAAACAAATTCAAATGATTGAAGTTTTTCTATTTGGAATTGTGTTAGGTCTAATTCCTATTACTTTGGCTGGATTATTTGTAACTGCCTATTTACAATACAGGCGTGGCGATCAGTTAGACCTTTGATTAATTAACATCTCTTTTTTTGATTGACCTCCTCCTTTCTTTAATATCCAGGAGGTCAAATAAAGATTGCTGTTCCAGTTAGTGTTTCAGTCAAATTCCATCGAAGAAGATACAAATCACGCTCTGTAGGATTTGAACCTACGACATCGGGTTTTGGAGACCCACGTTCTACCGAACTGAACTAAGAGCGCTTTCTTCTCATAAAAGAAAAGACTGTAAAGAAAAGGATTGGCCCCAATACATCTTGTATGCACACATATAGTATCATCATAAGAATAAAAGATTCTATATGATATGTCCAACGTGAATTGATCTCAAAAAATCCCTCGTTACTGCTCAAAGGAGCAGTAATAGGTAGGGATGACAGGATTTGAACCCGTGACATTTTGTACCCAAAACAAACGCGCTACCAAGCTGCGCTACATCCCTTCCATTGGTCTACAGTGTCATTGTAGAGAATTCCTGTCTTGTTTTCCACATCGTTATTGCCTCTATTAAAATCTAGAATTTTTATGTCCATTTCGCCTTTTTGGTCTCATTTAACATATAATAATAGTAAAATACTTCTGGAACCCCTAGGAAAAATAAACGAGTCTTTTTGGGGAATAGTGGGGAAGAAAAGGACGTTTTTTCTGTATTTAACAAAAAGTAAATCTTATTTACTGGATGATTGTACATTTCAATATGTATTATCTTATGTATGTATTACTATAAAAGGAGGTTTTTCAATGCGAGATCTAAAAACATATCTTTCCGTGGCACCGGTACTAAGTACTCTATGGTTCGGTTCTTTGGCAGGTTTATTGATAGAGATTAATCGTTTTTTCCCGGATGCGTTGACGTTCCCCTTTTTTTCATTCTAGTTATTGACGTGGGAAGGAATAAAGAAGATTAGAGATACAATTAAATAAAGCCCCTTCTTTTCTCTTTTTTCCCTAGAAAAAGGGAGGAAAGAGAAAGAATATTACATTCAACAGCTGTGAGAGTCGGGTTCAGGTTGGAATTAAATTAATATGAATTTCTATGTATTAAATTTCTATGGAAGTCGAATACAAACTCTGGTTCTAGGGAAAGCGTATTCTAGACGATAATTATATGAAATACTGTACTGTTGAAATATAGTTTAGAAATCTTTCTATGGTATTTCCTATATTGATTGTAATGAAATCTTGCATAAGAGGATAGCTAGTTACAAATTTTTTCCTTCCTTTCTTCTTTTTCGTTTCGAATTGAAAAAGGAAGAGTTGAGTAAATGAAAAATCCAAAGGAGGTTCATGGCTAAGGGTAAAGATGTGCGAATACCGGTTCTTTTGGAATGTACCGCTTGTGTTCGAAACGGTGTTAATAAGGAATCAACGGGGATTTCCAGATATATTACTCAAAAGAACCGGCACAATACGCCTAATCGATTGGAGTTGCTAAAATTCTGTCCATATTGTAACAAACATACGATTCATGGGGAGATAAAGAAATAGATCGAACGAACCGAGCACCGGCGCCCTTATCTTTCTTACAAGGAAAGGGCAAAAATGACATTATATATATAACATATTTAACATAGTTAAAGATAATTATAAACAAACCAAATCCTATTTATTTATTCTAATAAAAGATACGGCTGAAATAGGATTTTAGGGATAAGAAATAAACTAACCAAACCATGGAAAAATCTAAGCGAACTTTTCTTAAATCCAAGCGATCTTTTCGTAGGCGTTTGCCCCCGATCCAATCGGGGGATCGAATTGATTATAAAAACATGAGTTTAATTAGTCGATTTATTAGTGAACAGGGAAAAATATTATCTAGACGAGTGAATAGATTGACCTTGAAACAACAACGATTAATTACTATTGCTATAAAACAAGCTCGTATTTTATCTTTGTTACCTTTTCTTAATAATGAGAAACAATTTGAAAGAACCGAGTCGACCACCAGAACTCCCAGTCTTAGAGCCAGAAAAAGATAGGTTTACTCTTTCTTCACTTGAATTCAAATGCCCATCTGAACTCAAACGCAGATTTCTTTTTTGTTGGAAAAATCCAAGAATCCGGATTGAAGTCTCGTGTCGTAAGAAAAAAAAGAATAATCTGGGAAGAATCAAATTTTTTATTGAACGTGTTGATTCATATTTATTTTGACTACTTTCTGATATTTTATCATATTCTAATTCTATTCATTTTTATTCGATCTTCCCGGAGTTCATTCTCCGGGCAACTCCGTTTAACCGGTGGATTCTTTCCAACCTACTTCTTTTATGATCTCATTGGAAATCATATAAAGACAATTCCTATTTGATATAGCTATTTGTGCAAGTATTTTACGATTAAGAAGCAACTGTCTCTTGTACAGATCATTTATTAATCTACTATAACTATAGCATACCCCCCTTTCACGAATTGCTGCATTTATTCGAGTGATCCACAAACGACGAAAGTTTCTTTTTTGCCTATCCCTATCCCGATGAGCCGAAACCAAAGCTCTTATTTTTTGTTGAGTAATAGTTCGAGTAAGTCTTGAATGAGCCCCCCGAAAGCTTGATGCAAATAAACGAATTTTTGTTCTACGTCTCCGAGCGATATATCCCCGTCTAATTCTGGTCATTGAATAAATGAAACTTTAACGAATAACTAATAGATTTCCTTTCTTTCAGTTATTCTTTTGCCCCTTTCCTAGTATATTAATAACAAAACGGATTTTTCCAATGTATAAACTAAAAATTCCAATGGCTTTCGCTACTATAACCTTCCCAACCACGATTTTTTATTTTTTTATAGGCATTTCACCTCGAAATACGAAATTGTACTATACTAGGTTAAAAAAAATAGCAATGATAACTAAATAGTGGATTCCATCGTTTCTATGGTTACTTCTTAAACGGTGAGGTCTTCTCTATACACCGGAGCCCTTACTTCATTTAATCAATGTTATTGCTAACTTGTATAGTTCACATTCTTCGGCTCTACCCATGAATTATCCAGTAATAGGTCTTTCACAACGAGCTCTACCTATACAGTAACGGTATTTAATTATGAAAGTTGGCTGGGTAGCTGACCCTGTTAGTCCGTTCTTGCAAGAGGGGTCTATGTTACTAAGATTTCCTCCGCTTAATGGATAACCATTTGCTACCAATGGAGAATTACTTCTCATCTTGAATTGAGGTGAGTGGTTTTACACCAATAGAAACCATAAATTTCATACACAATAAAAGGGATATGACCCCATTTTCTTATTTTTAGATAGTAAATGTAGTTTGTTTTTCCGTTCTATCCTATTTGATCATTGATATTCGAACATTGTTCTCTTTCCTTTGTTCTAGTTTATGATCTGAACGAGTCGCACATACACCCTAGTACATGTTCCTCGACGCTGAGGGCATCCCCGAAGCGCGGGGGATTTTGTGACATTTCTGATTGGCTGTCTTGTATTTCTAATAAGTTGTTTAATCGTTGGCATGTTGAATCATATACATAATGGGCTGGTTTAGATCGATCCTAACCGTATGATTATGAATGACTTTTATTCAATAGAATAGAATCGATAGATCAATAGAATCATCAATCAATAGATAGTAAATAAATAAAAGTCATAGAATATTAAACGCGGCAGGGTTCATTTTAAATCACGAATTGACGCGAAATTCAGGCTATTTATTGTCATTCAACCGCTACAAGATCAACAATTCCATAAGCTTGGGCCTCTGTTGCTGACATAAAAATATCTCTTTCCATGTCTTCGGATACAACCCAGAAGGGTTTCCCCGTTCTTTGTACATAAACCCTTGTCAGGGTTTCACGTAGTTTCAGCAGTTCTCCCACTTCCAGGATGAATTCTCCCGTTGCTACTTCAGAAAAAGAACCTGCGGGTTGATGGATCATTACCCTGATGATATAAGATAAAAAAGGTTTCTCTATTTCGCATGATGAGGGGAAGATAAAAGAAAGATAAAAGAATAACAAGAAAAAAGATAGAATCGAACAACCGTACGGGCATTATGCATTGCATACGGCTCTACAATAAAATTGACCCTTACCTTCAA